ATATGCATTAATTGAAACTAACTAAAATCTAATTTTTTATTCTTACTTATTATGTGTCTTTCTTAAATACGTCAAAGATTTAAATTAAGAAGGCACAATTGGTAAAATAATATTACTAATTTATAATTTACTAGTATAAAATATTAGTTATTTACTAAACTTTTTAGGAAGATGTTGAAAATTCCAATTATTATTACTCTTACAATAATTTAGATCAATACAGCACAAGCAGAAATAAAACACTAAAAACAAAATATTGAATTTTGATATAAATCATAGTATGAACTAAGTTAGCTTAATGAAATAATAACTCCCTTTTTTCTTTATTATTTCATTTATTCAAAATAATTAACTAGTTCATTCTGAAATTGATTAATTAATTTCTATCTCAATAAAATACATTTATAGGATTTATAGGAAAGAATCTACTACACGCCGCTTTATTTTCAATTTTAGAAACTAAAGAAAAATTTACTAAAAATATTGTTTATAAAGCTATGTTATGTATAATTACTAATTTCATTAGAATTTGTAAATTACAATTCAGTGTATTTTTTTCTGGATCTTGATCAATTAACAAATCAATAATGACATAGCAAAAAACCACTTCTTTTGAACAATAGATGTCTTTCACATCCAATAGAATAAGGAGTAATCTCTTAATTTTCAAATGGCAGTTCCAAAAAAACGTACTTCTATATCAAAAAAACGCATTCGTAAAAATAGTTGGAAAAAAAAAGGATATTGGGCGGCTTTAAAAGCCTTTTCCTTGGGTAAATCTCTTTCCACCGGGCAGTCAAAAAGTTTTTTTGTTCAACAAACAAATAAGTAATAAAAAATTGCGAGAATCTAAATTTACGTGACTCAAAAAGTTGTCGAATTTTATATGTAGACTCCATCGCCTATTCTTTTGAACTAATCAATATGAAATTCTTCTTGCATTTGGGTCTTATGATTTGCAGAATGCTAATTTTTTATTATTAAATTCGTAAAAAAAAAAAAAGAAAAGACTTTTTTTAAGTTCTATCCCCCTATCCGGGGGTAGAACTAGTTAGTTTTAATAGGTCAATTTAGGTCAATTGCCGACGAGGATAAACTTCACGAAAGGCCGAAGTGAAAAAAAAAAATGACATAGTAATTTAAAGATTCATTTTTATTCATCAATTTGATTCTTTCTTCAAAAATATTCTATTGAATTAACTTTTTTAGTCTCGACTATTGAATAGAAATACGCTATTATAAGTTTGAGCAAGCCGCTATGGTGAAATTGGTAGACACGCTGCTCTTAGGAAGCAGTGCTAGAGCATCTCGGTTCGAGTCCGAGTGGCGGCATGCCCTTTTCTAAAATCTAAAAAAAATAAAATAGATTCTATAATAAATTCAATTACTGATTTTCCCTTCGTAATTAAGGGACCCCCTTTACTTTTTAAAAATTTAAAAATTTTTATGATATTTTTAACTTTAGAGCATATATTAACTCATATTTCCTTTTCGATTGTTTCAATTGTAATTACAATTCATTTAATAACCTTATTAGTCGATGAAATCGTAAAACTATCTGATTCGTCAAAAAGGGGCATGATCGCGGCTTTTTTATGTATAACAGGATTATTAGTAACTCGTTGGATTTATTCGGGACATTTTCCATTAAGTAATTTATATGAATCATTAATCTTTCTTTCATGGAGTTTCTCCATTATTCATATTGTTCCGTATTTTAAAAAAAAGAAAAATGATTTAAGTACAATAACGGCACCAAGTGTTCTTTTTACACAAGGCTTTGCTACTTCAGGTCTTTTAACCGAAATACATCAATCCGAAATATTAGTACCTGCTCTCCAATCTGAGTGGTTAATAATGCACGTAAGTATGATGGTATTGGGGTATGCAGCTCTTTTATGCGGATCATTATTATCAGTAGCACTTTTAGTCATTACATTTCGAAAAGACATAAGACCTTTTTATAATAAAAACCATGTATTGAATTTCAATGAATCTTTTTCTTTTGGTAAAATTCAATACATGAATAAAACAAACAATTTTTTTGGAAATACTTATTTTTTTTCTGCTAAAAATTATTACAGGTCCCAGTTGATTCAACAATTGGATCGCTGGGGTTATCGTGTCATTAGTATAGGTTTTATCTTTTTAACCATAGGGATTCTTTCGGGAGCCGTATGGGCTAATGAAGCATGGGGTTCATATTGGAATTGGGACCCAAAAGAAATTTGGGCATTTATTACTTGGACCGTATTCGCGATTTATTTACACAGTCGAACAAATAAAAAATGGCCCCCTGCAAATTCTGCGATTGTAGCTTCTGTTGGCTTTCTTATAATTTGGATATGCTACTTTGGGGTCAATCTGTTAGGAATCGGACTGCATAGTTATGGTTCATTTATATTAATGTCTAAAGAAAGTCTCTAACAAATATCAAAAAAATACAACCTATATAAAATATAAAAAACTTTGTGTAAGCCGGCGAAAACCATATGAATCA